TTTCTTATAAATATATACTAAATGGAATTATTTTAATTTAATAAGATTTTATTAAAAATTAAAAAAATGGGTATATTAAAATTATTAATTTTTTTAATTTTTAATAAAATCTTATTAAATTAAAATAATTCCATTTAGTATATATTTATAAGAAAAAAAAAAAAAAAAAAATTTTGTGATTAGTGCTTATTCATATAAATGTTTATTTTTATAAACTAAATAAATTTATTTACATTAATATTATTTATAAATTTATTTAATAATTATTTATTAATTTTTTTTATAAATATCAATTAGGGGTGATATTGGAATTTGGGAGGAATTACTAAATTTAATTATTTAATTTTATAATTATTAATTTAATTTTTATTTAAAAGTAATAATATAGATTTCATATTAATTTTTTGTAAGAGTATTTAATTGTAATTTTTATAAACTAAATAAATTTATTTACATTAATATTATTTATAAATTTATTTAATAATTATTTATTAATTTTTTTATAAATATCAATTAGGGGTGATATTGGAATTTGGGAGGAATTACTAAATTTAATTATTTAATTTTATAATTATTAATTTAATTTTTATTTAAAAGTAATAATATAGATTTCATACTAATTTTTTGTAAGAATATTTAATTTAAGTTTCTATTTACTAAATAAATTTATTTATGTTAATATTATCATTAATTATTATTAGATTATATTTTTATTTTAATTTATAAAGTTTTATTTTGGCTTCAAAATTTGTTATTAGTTTAATTTATATGTAAATTTTTGTAAGAATTTTTATTTATTTTAATAGTAAATAATTTTTTTATTAGTCGCAGTAATTAATATTATTAATTAAAGAAATTTAGAAATAGTAATATTAAAGAGTATTGGCTAAATTTGTGCCAGCAGCCGCGGTTATACGAATAATACAAATAAATTTATTTAGTTTAAGTTAAATTGATTATTTATGAAATAAAAATAAATTTATTAGGTGAAATTTTAAATTTATGTTAATTTTTAATAAAATAATTAAAGCTTGTAAATTTTATTAATAAACTAGGATTAGATACCCTATTATTTAAAATGTATGTTTAAAAACTAAGGTAGTAGTAGTTATGTTCTTGAAACTTAAAAAATTTGGCGGTATTTTAGTCTATTCAGAGGAACCTGTCTTGTAATCGATAATCCACGATGGACCTTACTTAAGTTTGTATTCAGTTTATATACCGTCGTTATTAGAATATTTTATAAGAAAGTTAATTTTCAAGATTTTTTAAAAGAAAATATATCAGATCAAGGTGTAGCTTATATTTAAGTATTGATGGGTTACAATAAAATTATTTAAATGGATATAAATTTGAAAAATTTATTGAAAGTGGATTTGATAGTAAAATTATATAGATTAATAGTTTGATTATAGCTCTAAAATATGCACACATCGCCCGTCACTCTTATTATTAAGGTAAGATAAGTCGTAACATAGTAGATGTACTGGAAAGTGTACCTAGAATGCAATTTAAAGCTTATAAAGTAAAGCATTTCATTTACATTGAAAAGATTTTTGTGCAAATCAATATAAATTGATTATTTTTTATTTATTAATTAATTTTTTTTTTTATTTAAATTATTAAAAGTAATTATTAAATGATTTGTTTAAGTATTTTATAAAGAAAAAATAATTTTAATTATAGTTAAATAGTATTGTGAAAGAAAATTGAAATAATTTGAAAAATTAATATTTTAAAAGAAAATTTAATTTATTGTACCTTGTGTATCAGGGTTTATTTAATAAAAATTATTTATTATAATTTTCTCGATTTTAAAAGAGTTAATATATTATGAAAGTTAATGTAATAAAATTATTTTGTATAATATATTAGAAATGAAATGTTATTCGTTTTTAAAGGTATCTAGTTCTTTAAGAAATAAATTTAATTTAGAAATTTTATATTATTTAATTAAGTGTATTAGTTAAATAATTATTTTATTTTAATATTTTGTGGGATAAGCTATGAAATAAATTATTAAAAATTATTAGGTAATTTAAGAAATATAAGCTTAGAAATAGTTATTATTAATAAAAGTGTTATAATTTATTTTATTATATTAATTATTTATTAAATTTTAATTATGTATTAAAGTATTTATTTTAATTATAAAAATAAAAAAATAATGATAAAATTAGTATATTATATTGTATAAATAATAATAATTGAAAAGTTTTTATAAAGAACTCGGCAAAAATAATGTTCGCCTGTTTAACAAAAACATGTCTTTTTGAATTTTTTTTTAAGTCTAACCTGCCCACTGAATTATTTAAATGGCCGCAGTATACTAACTGTGCAAAGGTAGCATAATCATTAGTCTTTTAATTGAAGGCTGGTATGAATGGTTGGACGAGATATTAACTGTTTCATATAAATTTATAATAGAATTTTATTTTTTAGTTAAAAAGCTAAAATTTAATTAAAAGACGAGAAGACCCTATAAATCTTTATATATATGAATTATTGTAATTTTGTGGATTTTTTTTGTTATAATAATTAATTATATTTTATTGGGGTGATATTAAAATTTAATAAACTTTTAATTTTTTTTGTCATTAATTTATGAATAATTGATCCGTTAATAGTGATTAAAAAAATAAGTTACTTTAGGGATAACAGCGTAATTTTTTTGGAGAGTTCATATCGATAAAAAAGATTGCGACCTCGATGTTGGATTAAGATATAATTTTAGGTGTAGCCGCTTAAATTTTAAGTCTGTTCGACTTTTAAATTCTTACATGATCTGAGTTCAAACCGGCGTAAGCCAGGTTGGTTTCTATCTTTAATAAATATAAATATTTCAGTACGAAAGGACCTAATATTTAATAAATAATTATTAAAAAATTGAATATAATTAATATATACTATTTTGGCAGATTAGTGCAATAAATTTAGAATTTATTTATGTGAATTTTATCACAAATAGTACTTGTTTTTTGTAGAAAATTTATTATTTATTATTAGTGGTTTATTATTAATTATTTTTGTGTTAGTAAGAGTTGCATTTTTAACACTTTTAGAACGTAAAGTTTTAGGATATATCCAAATTCGTAAGGGTCCTAATAAAGTAGGTATTGCAGGGATTCCTCAACCTTTTTGTGATGCAATCAAATTATTTACTAAGGAACAAACTTATCCATTATTATCTAATTATATTTCTTATTATTTTTCTCCTATTTTTTCTTTATTTCTTTCTTTAATAGTTTGAATATGTATACCATTATTTGTGAAGCTTTTTTCTTTTAATTTAGGATTATTATTTTTTTTGTGTTGTACTAGTTTAGGAGTTTATACTGTAATAATTGCTGGTTGATCTTCTAATTCTAATTATGCTTTATTGGGAGGTTTGCGAGCGGTTGCTCAAACTATTTCCTATGAAGTTAGATTAGCTTTAGTTTTATTAAGTTTTGTTTTTTTAATTGGAGGTTATAATATATTAATATTTTATAAATATCAGTTATTTATTTGGTTTTTATTTATTATGTTTCCTATAGCTTTAGTTTGATTTAGAATTTCTTTAGCAGAAACTAATCGTACTCCTTTTGATTTTGCGGAAGGAGAATCTGAATTAGTTTCTGGATTTAATGTAGAATATAGAAGAGGAGGATTTGCTTTAATTTTTTTAGCTGAATATGCAAGTATTTTGTTTATGAGAATATTATTTTGTGTTATATTTTTAGGTAGAGATGTATTTTCTTTATTGTTTTATGTTAAGTTAACTTTTATTTCTTTTATATTTATTTGGGTTCGTGGTACTTTACCCCGGTTTCGGTATGATAAGTTAATGTATTTAGCTTGAAAAAGATTTTTACCTTTTTCATTAAATTTTTTATTATTTTTTGTGGGATTTAAAATTTTTTTAATTTATTTAGTTTAAATAATTAAATTTAGTAAAGTTAATAGAAAATTTAATTTCTATCTTATGTTTTCAAAACATATGCTTATTTCAAGCTCATTAACTAATTTAATAAATTATCTCATCATTTAATAATTAATGGATTAAATAAGAAATAAGAAAAGTATACTACTGTTAAAATTTGTCCAATTAGAACATATGGTTCTTCAACTGGTCGAGCTCCAATTCATGTTAATAAAATTACAGTGACTGTTATTAATCAAAATAGAATTTGATTAATAGGATAAAATTGAATTCCTCGGAATTTTCTTAAGTGGTAAAATGGTAAAATAGCTAAAATAGCGATTGATAGAACAAGGGCAATTACTCCTCCTAATTTATTAGGAATAGATCGTAAAATTGCATATGCAAATAAAAAGTATCATTCAGGTTGAATATGAACGGGAGTAACTAAGGGATTAGCTGGAATAAAATTATCAGGATCTCCTAGTAAATAAGGATTAATTAATACTAATAAAATTAAAATTATAGTTATTACAATAAATCCAACGATATCCTTAAAGGTGAAGTATGGATGAAATGGAATTTTATCAATGTTAGAATTTAACCCTATAGGATTATTTGAACCTGTTTCGTGTAAAAATAAAATATGAATTATTGTTATTGCAAGAACGATAAAAGGTAAAATAAAGTGAAATGTAAAAAATCGTGTAAGAGTAGCATTGTCAACTGCAAATCCTCCTCATACTCATTGTACTAAATCAATTCCTAAGTAGGGAATAGCTGAAAGAAGGTTAGTAATTACAGTAGCTCCTCAAAAGGATATTTGTCCTCAAGGTAAGACATACCCTATAAAGGCAGTTCCTATTACTAAAAATAAGATAATTACTCCTACTAGTCAAGTAGGAGTAAATAAATATGATCCATAATAAATTCCTCGTCCTACGTGTAAATAAATACAAATAAAGAAAAATGATGCACCATTAGCGTGTATAGTTCGTAATAATCAACCATAGTTTACATCTCGACAAATATGATTAACTCTATTAAAGGCTAAGTTAATATCTGCTGTATAATGTATGGCTAAAAATAATCCTGTAAGAATTTGAATTATTAAACATAAAAATAAAAGAGATCCAAAATTTCATCATGCGGAAATATTAATAGGAGCTGGTAGATCTACTAAAGCTCCATTTGCAATTCTAAGGATAGGGTGTTTTACTCGTAAAGGTTTGTTCATTAGTTAAATATAGGTCGTAAAGGTCCCTTAAATAGTTTAGTAATTTTTACTACAGCAATTAAGGTAATTAATAAATAATTTATTAATATAATAGTCAATAAATTAGTTGGATAATTATATAATTTTATAAGAGATATAGAATTTTCTATAATATAGGAATTTATATTAAAAATTGATTTAATTTCTATATTTGCATATTGTGTTAAAATGTTTTTGTCAATAATAATTAGAAAGGCAATTCTTAATGTAAATATTATAATTGCTGTAATTATTAATTTAATAGAAAATGAAAATATTTCATTAGATGCTAATGATGTTACATAAATAAATAGAACTAATATTCCTCCTAAAAATACTAGAAATAAAATATAAGAGAATCAAAATGTTTTAGTTATTAATCCTGATGTTAAACAGATTAATGTTGTTTGAATTAATAAAGTTAATCCTATAGCTAATGGATGTTTTATATTAAAAAAAATAAAATTAAAGATAAGTAGTAATGTTAATAAAATTCATTGTATAATGTCAAGAGGTAGTTTAATTAAAATATTAATTTTGGGGATTAATGATAAAGAGATTTCTTTTCTCTTGAAGTTTTAAAAGAATATTTCTTATTTTTGATTTACAAGACCAATGTTTTTATTAAACTATTAAAACTAATGTTAACAATTTTAAATTGATTTTTATCGAGTGTTTTATTTATTATAGGAGTATTTACTTTTGTATCTAATCGTAAACATTTATTATCTATATTATTAAGATTAGAATATATTGTTTTAAGATTATTCTTATTATTATTTATTTATTTAAATATATTTAATTTTGAATTTTTTTTTAGAATAATATTTTTAACTTTTAGTGTATGTGAAGGTGCATTAGGTCTTTCTATTTTAGTTAGAATAATTCGTACTCATGGAAATGATTATTTTCAAAGATTTAATATTTTACAATGTTAAAAATTATTGTTTTTATTTTATTTTTATTTCCTTTATGTTTAATATATAATACTTATTGAATGGTTCAAAGTTTTCTTTTTTTATTAAGATTTATTTTTATTTTAATAAATATATATAGAAATTATTTTATATCTATTTCTTATTTTTTGGGGTGTGATATAATTTCTTATGGGTTAATTTTGTTAAGATTATGAATTATTTCTTTAATGTTAATGGCTAGAGAAAGTGTTTTTAAATATAATAATTATGTTAATTTATTTTTAGTTAATATAATTTTATTATTAATTTTGTTAGTGTTAACTTTTAGAAGAATAAGTCTTTTTATATTTTATTTATTTTTTGAAAGAAGATTAATTCCTACTTTATTTTTAATTTTGGGGTGAGGATATCAACCTGAACGTTTACAAGCTGGTGTTTATTTATTATTTTATACTTTATTAGTTTCTTTACCTATATTAGTAGGAATTTTTTATACTTATAAAATTACAGGCACTATAAATTTTTATTTATTAAATAATTATATATTTGATTTAGAGCTTTTATATTTTTCATTAGTGATAGCTTTTTTAGTTAAGATACCAATGTTTTTGGTTCATTTATGATTACCTAAGGCCCATGTAGAAGCTCCTGTTTCTGGTTCTATAATTTTAGCGGGGATTATATTAAAATTGGGGGGTTATGGATTATTACGAGTTTTACCTTTTTTACAATTAATAGGGTTAAAATTTAATTATATTTGAGTAAGAATTAGATTAGTAGGAGGTGTATTAGTTAGCTTAATTTGTTTACGTCAAACAGATTTAAAGGCTTTAATTGCTTATTCATCAGTTGCTCATATAGGAATTGTTTTAGCTGGATTAATAACAATGACTTATTCTGGTATTTGTGGTTCTTATACTTTAATAATTGCACATGGATTATGTTCTTCTGGGTTGTTTTGTTTAGCAAATATTTCTTATGAGCGATTAGGAAGTCGTAGATTATTAATTAATAAGGGCCTATTAAATTTTATACCTTCTATAGCTTTGTGATGATTTTTATTAAGTTCTGCAAATATAGCAGCTCCTCCAACATTAAATTTGTTAGGAGAAATTTCTTTAATTAATAGAATTGTTAGTTGATCTTGAGTTTCAATGTTAATATTGTCATTATTATCTTTTTTTAGAGCAGCTTATACTTTATATTTATATGCTTATAGACAACACGGAAAAATTTTTTCAGGGGTATATTCATTTAGAGGGGGTTCTGTTCGAGAATTTTTGTTATTATTTTTACATTGATTTCCTTTAAATTTATTAATTTTAAAGGGGGATATATGTATGTTATGATTATGTTTAAATAGTTTAAATAAAATATTGATTTGTGGTGTCAATGATGAGAGTTATTCTCTTTAAACCGTGAAATATTTATCAATTTGTACAATTAGATTTATTAGATTGTTTTTTTTTAGATTATCTAGATTTTTATTAGGTATTATTTTTATTATAAATGATTATAGAATTTTTATTGAGTGAGAGGTAGTTTCTTTAAATTCAATAAATATTGTTATAACTTTATTATTTGATTGAATAAGTTTAATTTTTATATCTTTTGTTTTAATAATTTCTTCTTTAGTAATTTTTTATAGAAAAGAATATATAAGAAGTGATTATAAAATTAATCGATTTATTATATTAGTATTGATATTTGTTAGTTCAATAATGTTATTAATTATTAGTCCAAATTTAATTAGAATTTTATTAGGGTGAGATGGATTAGGGTTGGTTTCTTATTGTTTAGTAATTTATTTTCAAAATGTAAAATCATATAATGCTGGAATATTAACAGCTTTATCTAATCGAATTGGAGATGTGGCTTTATTATTAGCAATTGCTTGAATATTAAATTATGGAAGTTGAAATTATGTTTTTTATTTGGAAGTTATAAAAAGTGATTTAGAAATATTAATTATTGGTAGTTTAGTTATATTAGCAGCAATAACTAAGAGTGCTCAAATTCCTTTTTCTTCCTGATTACCTGCTGCTATAGCAGCTCCTACTCCTGTTTCTGCTTTAGTACATTCTTCTACTTTAGTAACAGCAGGTGTTTATTTGTTAATTCGATTTAATATTGTATTAAGAAGATCTTGAATAGGAAATTTTTTATTGTTAATTTCTGGGTTAACTATATTTATAGCTGGATTAGGGGCTAATTATGAATTTGATTTAAAAAAAATTATTGCATTATCAACTTTAAGTCAATTGGGCTTAATAATAAGTATTTTATCAATAGGTTATTATAAATTAGCTTTTTTTCACTTATTAACTCATGCATTATTTAAGGCTTTATTGTTCATATGTGCTGGAGCTATTATTCATAATATAAATAATTGTCAGGATATTCGTTTGATGGGTAGCTTAAGATTAATAATACCGTTAACTTCTTCTTGTTTTAATGTTGCTAATTTAGCTTTATGTGGTATACCTTTTTTAGCGGGGTTTTATTCAAAAGATCTTATTTTAGAAATAGTTTCTTTATCTTATATTAATATATTTTCTTTTTTTTTATATTTTTTTTCAACTGGTTTAACAGTTTGTTATTCATTTCGTTTAGTTTATTATACTATAACTGGAGATTCAAATTTTTCTTCTTTAAATATATTAAATGATGAGGGTTGAGTTATATTAAAGAGTATAATAGGTTTATTAATTTTAAGAATTTTTGGGGGAAGAATATTGAGATGATTAATTTTTTCTAGTCCTATTGTAATTGTTTTACCGTATTATTTAAAATTATTGACTTTATTTGTATGTATTGTGGGAGGGTTATCAGGTTATTTAATTTCTAATGTTTCTTTATTTTTTTTTAATAAGGCTTTAAATAATTATAATAGCTCTTATTTTTTAGGGTCTATATGATTTATACCTTATATTTCTACTTATGGAATTATAAATTATTCATTAATTGTTGGTAAATTAGCTGTAAAATCATTTGATCAGGGTTGATCTGAATATTTTGGGGGACAACAATTATACTATAATTTAGTTAAAAATTCTCAATTAAATCAGGCACTACAAAATAATAATTTAAAAATTTATTTATTAAGTTTTATTCTTTGAATTGTAGTTATATATATATATATAATTTGTTTTTATTCAAATAGCTTATAGTTAGAGTGTGACACTGAAGATGTTAAGGAGATAAATTTATCTTTGAATATATAGTGAATTTTTTTTAGTAATTTATAAAAAAATAGTTTTTAATTTTACAATGAAAATGTAATGTTTTTTTTAAACTATATAAATTAAGAAGTATAAATGGAATTTAACCATTAAAAGATAAAAGTTAGCAGCTTTTTCTTGAACATCATACTTCTTTAATTGGAGGATTTATCTCAATTTTATCATTAACAGTGATAAGCCTCTTTTTGGCTTCAATTAAAGAATAAGGGTAAATTATACCTAAGATTAGGTCGAAACTAATTGCAATTAATCGCTTCATATTCAAGGTAGATTGAATAATCAATACTTTTTGAATGCAAATCAAATGTTATAGTTAACTACAACCCTATTAACTAGATCAATTTAACATTCCTTGATTTCATTCATGATAAAGACCAATAAGTAGAATTAAAATAAAAATAATTGATGTAGTTGTTCATATAAAAAGATTTGAAAATTTAATAATACAAATAATTGGTAAAATTAATGCAATTTCTACATCAAAAATAAGAAAAATAATTGTAATTAAAAAAAATCGAAGGGAAAAAGGTAAACGAGAAGAAGATTTTGGATCAAATCCACATTCAAATGGAGATGATTTTTCTCGATCAACTAGTGTTTTTTTAGATAAAATAGAGGCTAATAGTATAACTACTATAGAGAGAATTATAATAATTAAACTTATTGTTAAAATTGATAAAATTATCTATACTATTGATAATAGACCATATGATTGGAAGTCAAATATACTTTTTATACTATATAGATAATTAATTAACCTCCCCATCAATAAATTGATACATAAAGGAATAATCACACAATATCAACGAAATGTCAATATCAGGCAGCAGCTTCAAATCCAAAATGATGATTTTTTGAAAAGTGATTACTTAAATGTCGAATTAAACAAATCAATAAAAATGTAGTTCCGATTAGTACATGAATTCCATGAAAGCCTGTTGCTATAAAAAATGTAGATCCATAAACTGAATCAGCAATAGTAAAAGGAGCTTCAATATATTCATATGCTTGGAGAATTGTAAAATAAATACCTAATGTTACTGTGAAGAATAAACTTTGTGCTGTTTGAGAATGGTTTCCTTCTATTAAACTATGGTGAGCTCAAGTTACGGTAATTCCTGAGGTTAATAAAATTACAGTATTTAATAAAGGAATTTGAAAGGGGTTAAATGGTGTAATTCCCATTGGAGGTCAAATAGCTCCTAATTCAATAGAGGGGGATAAACTTCTGTGAAAAAAAGCTCAAAAAAAAGAGACAAAAAATAAAACTTCTGATAGAATAAATAAAATTATTCCTCATCGTAATCCTGTTGTAACAGCTTCAGTATGGAGACCTTGAAAAGTTCCTTCACGAGAAACATCTCGTCATCATTGATAAACAGTTAAAATTGTAATAATATTTCCTAAGAGAAATAAAGATATATTATATTGATGAAATCATTTTACTATTCCTGCAACAGTTGTCATTGCTCCAATTGAAGCAGTTAATGGTCATGGTCTATAATCTACTAAGTGAAAGGGGTGGTTTGAGTGAGTTGACATTAATTTACTTCTCTAGAATAAAGAGTAGAAAGTACAGCAAATACATATGATTGAATTATAGCAACTGCTGATTCTAATACTAATAAAGCAATTTGAGTAATAATTAATACTCTTAATAAAATAGTAGATATTGAGGGACCTGTATTTCCTAAGAGAGTAAGTAATAAATGTCCTGCAATCATATTAGCAGTTAATCGTACCGCTAAAGTTCCAGGTCGAATAATATTACTAATTGTTTCAATACATACTATAAATGGTATTAATACAGCAGGTGTTCCTTGAGGCACTAAATGAGCAAATATATGTTGTGTATTATTAATTCATCCAAATAGTATGAAACTTAATCATAAAGGTAATGCTAGTGTTAATGTTAAAGTTAAATGACTAGTTCTTGTGAAGATATATGGAAATAATCCTATAAAATTATTAAATAAAATTATTGAGAATAGTGAAATGAATAAGAAGGTTGAACCATTAGCTCCTATAGGTCCTAGAAGAGTTTTAAATTCTTTATGAAGAGTTAATAAAATATTATTTCAAAAAATGTGATATCGTGAAGGTATAAGTCAATAAGCAGATGGAATTAATAAAATTCCTAAAAAAGTTCTTAGTCAATTTAATGATAAATTAAAAATACTAGAAGAAGGGTCAAATACTGAGAATAAATTTGTTATCATTTTCAATTTAATGAATTTATAGATTGTGTTTTAATCGAAAGACTTGATTTAGGTATAGAAGGAATAAATGAATAATAATTTATTATATTAAAAATTACAAATGCAATAGAGAAAATAATAAATAAACTTAATCAACCAATTGGTGCTATTTGAGGAATTAAAAAATATCAATAAATTGATAATTTTAGTTTGACAAACTAATGTTATTTATTTAACTAATTTTTTCATTAGAAGTAAGCGCTAATTTACTATAAAATGGTTTAAGAGACCAGTACTTGCTTTCAGTCATCTAATGAAGAATTTATATTATTAGAGATTCATTTGATAAAATAATTTACAGGAATTCTTTCAATTACAATAGGTATAAAGCTATGATTAGCACCGCAAATTTCTGAACATTGTCCATAAAATAAACCTGGTCGATTAATTAAAAAATTAGTTTGATTAAGCCGTCCGGGAGTTCCATCAACTTTTACTCCTAAAGCAGGTACTGTTCAAGAATGAATTACATCTGCAGCTGTTACTAAAATTCGAATTTGAGAATTTATTGGTAATACAATTCGATTATCTACATCTAATAATCGGAATCTATCTAAGGAAAGTTCATTAGTGGGAATTATATAAGAGTCAAATTCAATATTGTTAAAGTCTGAATATTCGTAGCTTCAATATCATTGGTGACCAATAGTCTTTAGTGTGATTGAAGGTTCATTAATTTCGTCTAATAAGTATAAAAGACGTAATGAAGGAAAAGCAATAAATAATAAAATAATTGCTGGTAAAATAGTTCAAATAATTTCAATAGTTTGTCCATGTAATAAGTATCGATTTACATATTTATTAAATAATAATATAATTATTAAATAACCTACTAAAACAGTAATTATTACTAAAATTAATAAAGTATGATCATGAAAAAAAATTAATTGTTCTATTAAAGGGGAAGAACTATCTTGTAAACCTAGATTTGCTCATGTTGACATTAATAATTCTAATAAAAGTAAAATACTTTATATATGGAGCTTAAATCCATTGCACTAATCTGCCATATTAGAAGTTAGTTAATAAAGGCAGTTCAGAATAACTATGTTCAGCTGGTGGAGTATTTTGAAGTCATTCAATAGATGAATTTAATTGTACAGGGAATATAACTTGTCGTTGAGATGCAAATCTTTCTCAAATAATAAAGAAGAAAAAAATAATTCCTAATAAAGAAATTGTTGATCCAATTGTTGAAATTACATTTCAAGCTGTATAAGCATCTGGATAATCAGAGTATCGTCGAGGTATACCCGCTAATCCTAAGAAGTGTTGTGGGAAAAAAGTTAAATTTACTCCTATAAATATAATAGTAAATTGACTTTTTAATATTTTTGTATTTATTGTTAATCCAGTGAATAAAGGGTATCAATGGACAAATCCTGCTATAATAGCAAATACAGCTCCTATAGAAAGTACATAATGAAAATGTGCTACTACATAGTAAGTATCATGTAGAATAATATCAATAGATGAATTAGCTAAAACAACTCCAGTTAATCCTCCTACTGTGAATAAAAATACAAATCCTAAAGCTCATAGAGTAGCTGGAGAATAGTTTAATTGAGTTCCATAAAGAGTGGCTAGTCAACTAAAAATTTTAATTCCTGTAGGAACAGCAATAATTATTGTTGCTGATGTAAAATAAGCACGAGTATCTACGTCTATTCCTACTGTAAATATATGGTGAGCTCATACAATAAATCCTAAAAGTCCAATTGCTAGTATAGCATAAATTATTCCTAACGATCCAAAAGTTTCCTTTTTACCTGATTCTTGACTAATGATATGGGAAATTATTCCAAATCCCGGTAAAATTAAAATATAAACTTCAGGGTGCCCAAAAAATCAAAATAGATGTTGATATAAAATAGGGTCTCCTCCTCCTGCAGGGTCAAAAAATGAAGTATTAATATTTCGGTCAGTTAATAGTATAGTAATTGCTCCGGCAAGTACAGGTAAAGAAAGTAATAATAATAAAGCTGTAATTACTACTGATCAAACAAATAAAGGTATTCGATCAAAAGTAATACCTGTTGATCGTATATTAATAACTGTAGTAATAAAATTTACGGCACCTAAAATTGAAGAAATTCCAGCTAAATGAAGAGAAAAAATAGCTAAATCAACTGAAGCTCCTCCGTGAGCAATATTAGATGATAAAGGAGGGTAAACAGTTCATCCTGTTCCAGCTCCATTTTCTACTATACTACTTACTAGAAGAAGGGTTAATGCTGGAGGTAAAAGTCAAAAACTTATATTATTTATTCGAGGAAAAGCTATATCTGGAGCTCCTAATATAATTGGCACTAGTCAATTTCCAAATCCTCCAATTATAATTGGTATTACTATAAAGAAAATTATAATAAAAGCATGTGCTGTAACAATTACGTTATAAATTTGATCATCTCCAATTAATGCTCCTGGGTGACCTAATTCTGCTCGAATAAGAATTCTTAGTGAAGTTCCTACTATTCCTGCTCAAGCTCCGAAAATAAAGTATAGAGTTCCAATATCTTTATGATTAGTAGAGAATAACCATTGTTGCGATTAAATGGCTGAAATTTAGGCAATAGACTGTAAATCTATTTATGAGAGTTATTCTCTTTAATCATAAATAATTGGCTTTATAGTCAATAATGACATTAGACTGCAATTCTAAAGGAGTAGATATCTACTAAGGCTTAAAAGATTATTCTTATATTTATAGCTTTGAAGGCTATTAGTTTATTTAACTTAAAGCCTTAAAGCAAAAAATATAAAGAGAATATTAAAAATAATCCTATAGAGGAAAAAAATGAATATGTTATAAAAGTTCTTAAATAATTTGAATTATAAAGTGAATTAGATATTCAGTTATTTTCGTGGTAATTAAGTATGAATGCTCTGTATGACAATCGTATATAGAAGTATAGTGTAATTAAAGTTATTAGAACTATAAAAGTTAATAAAAATAATTGATTATTTATAGTTAAAGATTGAATTACTAGTCATTTTGGTAAAAATCCTAAAAATGGAGGTAATCCTCCTAAAGACAATAAATTGAAAAATAAGAAAAATTTTATTGTTTTTGAGTGAAAAGATAGTGTAAATAATTGATTAATATGAGATGTTTTAAATATATTAAATATAAAAATTATTGTAAAAGTTAAAAATGTATAAAATATAAAATACGTTATTCATATTAAATTTCTATCATATATAGCAGCTAGTATTCATCCTAAATGATTAATTGAAGAATAGGCTATTAATTTTCGTAAAGAAGTTTGATTTAATCCTCCTAAAGCACCAATTAATCTTGATAAAATAATTCTAGTAATAATTAAGGGCTTAAAAATAATATAAGAAATTAATATTAAAGGGGCAATTTTTTGTCATGTCATTAAGATTAGGGCATTTAATCACGATAGACCTTCCATTACATTGGGAAATCAGAAGTGAAAGGGAGCTGAACCTCTTTTTAATAGAAGTGAAGAAAAAATTATTATTTCTATTAAAAAATTAGAATTAATTTTATTCGAATTTAGTAAAAATAAAATTGTAGCAAATAGAAACACTGAGGAAGCTAATGCTTGTGTTAGGAAATACTTTAATGAGGCTTCTGTTGATATTAATTTATTATCTCTTATTAGGGGAATAAAAGACAATAAATTAATTTCTAAACCTATTCAAGCTCCTAGTCAAGAATTAGCTGAGATAGAAATTAGTGTTCCTATTATTAAAATTATGAAAAATATAATTTTTGAAGAATTATTAAAAATTAAAAAGAAAAGGATTAGAACCTTTATAAATGGGGTATGAGCCCAGTAGCTTAATTAGCTTATCTTTTTATATTTTGGTGTATGATGCACAAAAGTTTTTGATACTTTTAGAAATAGTTTAATTCTATTAAATATAATGAATGTAATATTAATCACATGATTTACCCTATCAAGGTAATCCTTTTATCAGGCAATTCATT